AGTTATACCGAGTACTCAGTAAATTATAGACCACTTCAAATCTTCGTTTTCGAGAGGGATAATCAACTCCGCAAATATCAATCGAAACTTGAACCCTTGTATAGGTATGCAATTTAAGAAAGCACAACAATTGAAATGGGTAGTCCGTATTGGTATCAGATCTATTCCCATGTTCCGATCTTTCCATTTTTTTTACCCATTTCTTGGGTAAAGTCTCCCAACTATATTTGAAAATGGATTGGTTATCCATATAAAGAAAGCTTTCTTGTAGTTCCGCTTCTTGCTCTAAAAAAAATGAAGAAAGACTTGTTTGTTGTAAATCGCCGGTTGGGTTTACCAACCAAGAAAGACATGGGACTTTTATACGGCTCATTCTACAACAAGAAAATTTTGTTTATGACATAGGCGGGCCCCCCGTCTTGGAGCCCCTGCCTCACTATATCTAACCAGTTGAGTTCCATAGTGTCTCTTTCCCATACCAGATGCCCCAGTAGCTGCTGGTCCAGCAGGTCGCGCCCCTGGTCTAAGAAGTCGAGAAAGGCTTCTTGAGGATTGTAGGGGGCCTGTTCGGCCAAGTCAGGATGCTGAGAAAGCACCTCTTGAAAAAGAGACAAAGACTCATGTCTCCGCTCCCGGATCTGGAGGTCCCAGTTCTCAAAGTCGAGTAAGCGGTTATACTCGCTCTGAGAGGAAGCGTGACCCAGCCTTTCTTTTATGTCAGTAAAATACTGACCTTTGGGCTTATCAAGAAGAAAGGGACTCTCGCCCTGCTCTAGTCGTACAATTCGATTTCGAAGTGACGACTCCAAGCTAGCATTATGGAACACAGATCCTTGGTGCGAAGGTCCCGCTTCATCGCCTGCCCCCCTTGGGATCGAAGAATTCACCGACGTGCCCTCCATTTCCGTTTTGGAAAAGGGCTCTGCTAAGACGTCGAGGTCAAAATCCGTCCAACCGGAGCCCCTACTGCTACCCCCCATGTTACTGGAACCCCCTCCTGGGTTGGATCCGCCAGAATAGGAAATGACCCCCCCTTCCGATACACTCCAAATTAGAAAAGGTAGAAAACAATGTAAATAAAGACCAAAGCAAGAAAGAAAGTAGATTCGTAGATAATAACTAAATAAAGATATGAAAAAGAGAATGGATATATAGAAACATAGAAGTAGAAAGCCTGACTTTTTCTTTTTTTTTACACAACGAAAAAGAAATATCAAGCCCAAAATAAAGATTGAAAAAAGCACTAGACTGGAAGGGGTGGTCATTATAGCGGTTCCTTTTGATCCTAAGGCATGGCCCAGATAAATCGGGAAACAAGATAAAGTAAGCCTAAATCCAAAAAAGAATATTCTTTGTCTTTTAGCCATACGCTGCTTGTTTTCCCCCCTAAGTCGTCCTGCACGACATATTAAAAGAACTAGAAGGGGAACATAAGCTGCAAAAATGATGAAGAAAATTTGTATGGAGAGTTCCACAAAAAATGCCATGGGTCGATTTTCTATTCACTCATGATCTGGCCTGGTCGACCCAATCATGATATTGAAGGATGGGACCTTTTCTCGAAAAACCCTGTATCTCAACTTGGTATACGGGCATTCTTTTCGATCTTGTACTTTAACCTTAACCTTAGTACACTAAACACCAAGCCAATCTCGAAAAAGAAAAAAAAGAAAGAATCAATTCGTTCTTTTCTTCTTGCTGCACTGCAAGCCTCTCGTATCGCTCTTTCCCCTCTAACTATTTCAGTTCATCAGCTATCTCATCGCTATGCGTGCGATGCAGATGCAGCCTTTCCGATTTCTTATTCCTTAATACGATATTTCTTGATCCATTTCTTTTCAATGATAAGCAATTCATGCACAATTCCATTCTTTCCACGCTCGGTTCAAACTCAAACAAGACGGGCAATCCTCTCGTAGACTGAGCACTATTAGCTTTATATTATTCTGTACATACGGTGTAAATACCGTATATTATTGTATATATTTTTATATACCATATCCATGTAAGATCTCCTAGGGAAAAAAGCCCATCTTGCTCTCCAATTCTATAAGCACTAACCCAATCTCACTGAATGAAGTTTAACATCTTTCGTCTCAACTTGTCGGACCGCTCTCGAACCCTTGTGGGGAAGGAAAAGGAAGATGAGGGTGAACTTCAATGGAGAAAGAAAGCACTCGGATGAGAAGTTCTCTACCGGGACAAAGAAGATGATCACCAGCAGAGATAGCAATTCGAACCTTAGAGCATCCCTACTGTGAGAGAGACTGTGACTGTCCTTGTACTACTTCCTTTGAATGAACACAAACCAATCACGTAATCATCTATACATTTGTAAATTTGGGAACATGATCCGATCTTCGAGAAGTAGTGTTATGATGCTTCTATCCCCTGTATCTTATTTCGAGAGAAGAGGGGTACCCGGATAAGTCTTTAGGAGACCTGTTACTGTGCTACTCTTCACTGGTTAGAGATTTAACTGCATGGGTGACAGCCAGAGAAAATCCTCTCATCAACGAGACAGACACAAATAGTAGAAAAAAATCCTCTCCTAATTCAAGTGTGAAGAATGATCGAACGGAGAAAGAAAGAATCATGCGCAACAGGCTTCTGCTAGGCAATTGGACTATACTCTGACTGATTGACTAAGGATTTTCAGGGAGCTCGGAGCCTGGCCTGATGCCCCCCGCTGTCTTGGCAAGGTTTGGCAATGAGACTCAGTTTGACATCCATCGAAAGCGGAGAGACCAAAGGAGAGCAAACTGCCAAGACAAGATGTGGCGAGACGTAGGCTTTCTTGGTGGTGGGATCCACACATCTCTACCCTTTCTTCTGCTCATTGTACCCAGTAAAGATAGACCGTATCGCCTTCTTTTTTCCAACTTTGTCCTCCACTAGTCGGGCACAAAGACGTAGCAAAGGCACCCAAAGACTCTGAAATGTGAACGAGTCGGCTCTCTCTTGTACAATACCTGGTATGGCGAGATAAAACCAAGCAAAGCTTGAGGCAATCTGTTGATGACATGGGCTTCAGTCATCATGCGGTTTCGCTGAATTCCATCCAGCCTCTCCGCGACTCCGTTCTGCTGTGTAGTATAAGAGCAGGCAAACTGTCTGCGAATCCCGTGCTTTTCAAGTCAACACATAATTCTGTCTATGTGTATTCCCCTTAAGAGTCTGTTCTTAAACATAGTTTTTTTCCTTTCATTTATAACAATCATTCTCCACTAAGCTTCTGAACTCCATGAACTTTTGAAAGACTTCGGACTTCTCTGCTAAGAAAGAGACCCCGCGAGTCATCATCCATAAAGGATTGCATATAACGCTTACTTAAGCATGATGGAGTGGAGACTCCGCCAAAGACGTCTGCTTGAATGAGCTGGTCAACTTCTCCCCAGTTCTGTACATGCGCAAAGAATGTCTGAGTCCCTCTTCCTTTCCCGAACCTGTCTGTGAGACAACTCTCAGAATATGCCAGCAAAGACCTCATTCAATACTTGAGAAATTGCATCCGTCACAATCATGTAGTTTGGATGTGGTTGAGTAATAGGGCGTAGCTTCCTTATTGTGTTTTGGAATACACGATCTATCTATACATGAAAAGGATCAAACCTCAAGAAAGACTCCCTGAATGCCTTATCAATGGAAAGGTCTTCGAAACTATGAATCACGCTCCTCGCCCTATCTTTATCTGACTAATAAGAAGAAATAGGGTATGCTACTCATTGGTATGCCGGGCCTATAAAGGGCACACAACCCAAGATGCTTCCCAGGGCGCTACTAACCATTCAGTACTGAGGACTATACTCAAGATGCTTATGGTGCAGGTGCCATTAACTGTGCCCTAGTTATCCATCTCACCCAACCATCTTTTACTAGATCAACCGAATTGACTGCTGCTCCAGCTACCTAGCCACTTCCCCTCTCTACGCGGGTGATGTCTTTCCTCAAGCTACGGACGGTGCAAGTGCTACTCAATCGGCTAACCCAAGAACACCCTTGTTGGGTTCAGAGCCCGAAGCATCGCTAAAGGCATAGGCAGTCAGAAACCCAAATCGTGGTCGATCTTTCTCAGGCTATCGAATCAGCAAGGGTTCTAGAATAGGAAAGGCTACCTGATAAAGGATGGCTGGCATTCATCAGTACGTGGAGTCGAACGTCTCTGTACAATGTTGCGTAGGTAGACTGATTATTGTAGGTGACTTTCTCTAGTGGTTGAGAGGCCTATGGAAAGAAAGTGGAACCGCGAGCCAGTCGATAAAGGCGTAATGCTCTAAAAGGGATTCCGCCTCGTATTCCTCTGGCCAGCCATGCTGCTCAAGATAGGCGCGAACCCTTTCCCCCACTTCGGGAACAGAAGTGCTCTCAGACTGAAGACTTAAAGGATAGGAACGAAGTAGCTCTTCCGACATGGGCAAAGATTCTGTAATCTCAGGTATAGCCGCAACACAATCTAGTAGTTGGGACTTTTCCTCTTCTCTATGAATAGAAGAATAATTCATTTGCACGAGATTCATATTTCTTTTTTTGGATTCCACTAATAGACAGATTGGATAAGATTCTTACTTTTACTCCCGCACCGGAACTCTTGCTTCTTGGCCAAGAGAGGCTTCTCGCTGCAATCGATTCCTAACATCTGATCGGCGATTGTGAAAAAAGAATAGGAGTCCTTTAGCCTTCGGTCAATAGGAGTCATTTTTCCCTCTAGTAGGTCAGTAAGTAAGTCTTTAAATGTGTTCCATAGAATAGAAGAGAAACAGTCAGTCTTTACTCCTTAGTCTGCCGCTATCTTTCATCCTTTAATTGCCTTATATTTTCTTTTTCTGTTGTAAACCGGCCGTTTGTTAGGATCTTCTCGCCGTAACCAGTAATAGGCTTATCCGCCGTTTTATTCGCATTATCGTGAGCGGGTCTGGTGAACTACCCTTTCACTGGTTCTAGCTACTATTGGATTTGAACCCTAGCTTAGCACTCCCTATTGTTATTGTTAGGGAGAGACTACCTGTCTAATCTTGATTCTCACAGACCTGCAGACCTTACATACGCAATTCCTCGATTCATTAACGTGCAAGAGAAAGCGATCCACAAGAGGGTTCGTTCATCTAAAACTTACCCACTATCGGCTTCAAGCAACTATCTATGTAGACTGAGAACCTATTGTAGAAGGGTTGACTATGTGTGAAAATTTTTTTACAATTTTTTCACATACTCGATTTACCTAGGAAGTCCTGAGAGAGCAAGAACAGCTGGAATTGGACCGAGGGGTACTAATCCTTCAGACTGTCTCAATCCAGGTAACTCTTCCTCCATTACTTACTGACAAACGGATCCAGGTAGCTCAGATCTAGCTAGGTTAGACGGTTCGGTCAACGATGGTTCGCTTGGTGTAGTGTGTTAGGGATAGCTGAACAGAGCGGAACGACTTCTCGCTGTGTGTCTAGTAGAACCCGAAGCATTTACATTGAAAGAAAGATCAAGCATTGAAGAAAGAACAAAGAAAAGGATTTACCTATAGGAGAATCCTGTCTAGAATCATCGACTACTCGAAACTCAACTCATATCGGAGCATGGAAAGAAGGATTCGATAAAGAGAATGTGAGTGGGCAGGAGATCAATAGACACAGAAAGAGAAGACCAAAAGGAGCAGCAGGTTACACTTTTCCGAAGAGAGCTCAAAGCAATAAGATGAAAGATGAGCTGCTAGGCAATGAAGGAATGCTAGTCATCCCCGATGGTCTTCCCAAAGAAGAGCTTGATGTATGTCCGTATGAAAGAAAGAAACTTGAAGCGCGGGAACTCCGATCGGTTCGGTCAATCCCTCTTCACGACCAATCGACAAGAAAGAACATACACTGACCATCTTGATGGATTCGAGATCCCATCCCATTCTCCTCTATGGATCACAGAACGAGGCAAGAAGCGTTTAGCCTACTATTAAGAATCTAAGGTTGGGAAGGATTTCATCTCTCAATCCAAGACGACTGTCTTAGCGAGATCTGAGGTGAGGAATTCGGGGAAACCACAGTAGGTAGCCGGAGCCAGAGAATGAGTTGAATACAACCGACATATAAATAATGGAATGGTGTGAAAAGCACAGCCCCTTTCGATTCGATCTCTCCTGTCTTCAACACGCAAACTTCAAACCTGGACTCCGATCGATTAAGGAGAAAGCCTTCTTTCTTCATCAGGGACGGAAGGCACAGTAGCGTTAGAACGAGAGAAAGAAGCAAGTCAAGCCGACTTCAAAGTTGTTTGGATTGAAAAGGTTTGGAGCAGCTCAAACGAGGAAGCGGAAACTTCTTGATCTACGCCATTGGGCGATCTCTCTTTTGGTCCGGTGGAAGTAAAAGTGGAAGGCGAGTCAGCAAACGAACCCAGGAGCTAGACGCCACTCCGAGCGGGGGAAGCTCAATTGAAAAGGAGAAGTCAGGGTCTTGTACTAGTAGCTTCATCCCGTAACCCCTCAAGAAAGCTCTTCAAGCCCTTGTTCCGTTCCAGCTGATAGCACGCTGGATACTTCCTTTTCTATTGTCAGATATTTAAGGTAAACAGCTATAAAAGAACAAGCCATGAAGCCAACTGCCCTTCATTCTATTAGGGAGTTGGAATAGCTGTTTTGATTGTCAAGGTGAGAAAAAGGACCGTCCCAGACCTATCAGGAAAGGGGAAAGCAACGAGAATCTTTCTACCTTCACGGGTGAACCTGGAAATAAAGATACTTGCATTTCCCTTCACTCATGCGAGCAACGGGGCGAAGAGTCACGAGCTCTATCTATGAGAAAAGAACTGGGCTTTGCCAAAGACATCCCATTCCATGGAATAGCTTAAACGGAGAAATGATGGCACCGCCCCGGCATAGAATGGAATTGATGAGGTTTACCCAGATCTTGATCTTCTATCCATCATGTCTGAAACAAGAAAGCCCCTATTCCCGATTCGATCAGTGATCGTATGTAATAGATTGGACTGGTTCCTCGTTTGAGGCTGCCCGCTCCGTAGCCTATTGTCTTGGGAAAGTGGCCTGAGAGTGCTGGGACAAAGACATATCTGCTAGAACGAGTGCTTTAAGAGTGCGGTCATAAAGTCTTTCTTTCCCCAAGGGCGGAAGGGGTAATTCAAGTCGATTTCTCCTCTATCGCAGCATCCTTCTTCGGAAATGACGCCGAACATAACACCATCAGGTTACAGTTATTTCCTTCCTCGAAAGAGTTGGAGTTTGATCTAGTATGAGATCTAATTACAGCTGCTAGTTTCTTTACTGTGATAAGGACCTCCAAAAAGTATTACATTACTTAATCCCCCTTCTTCTAGCCATCCAGTTGCAGTGAGAATTGCCAGCCATATAGTTGAAGAAAAAAGGGTAATCTCCTCTAGTGTAAGTGCCAGTTTCCAGCCCTAAAATAGGCTGCTTTGTTCCCTCAACCCCATAAGAAGACTACTTTTATATGCGATATGCTTTACTCTCTCGCTCTGGGCAATTCATCAGTTAAGACAGCAGGAAAGTTAGAGATAGCTGGTTCAAGATCAAGATCAAAAGCAGGTTCTAAGGCAAGACAGTAAAAGTCTATTTACTTATTAAGAGTTATCATCCCTTTCAAGGAAAGCCTTTACAGCAGGATCTTCTAAAGTAAAGAGAGTTCTCTTTTAGCCAGTAAGCTAGTGAAAGCAAGCGAATGGATAGCTAGTTTACAGGGTAACCAGCGAGCTATAGGAAAAGCGGGCTAAAGGGCTAAGGGTTACAGTTCCTTTCCCCTGTCTTCCTAAATCTCTTATCTATAGCTACCTTACTTACTAAATAGGAGAGTACTCTAGAGTGAAACCATATGAGAATAGTATGTGGTATTGGTATTGATAGTTGAGTGAGAGGTGACATACCTCGACCGAAAGCGAGAGGGAAGAAGAGATGGGTAACCATTACTCGACGATAGGGATAGGAGCTAAAAAGCTAACTCGGCAAAGGGCTTTCCAACATCAGAATCAGAATATGGAGCAAGTGCAGGAAGAGCGGATTATCTGGCATTGCCAAAGAATGAGCCGAAGCTAACAGGCTTTGTAGTTGACCAAAGAGGGGTTGAGAACTTATTGACTAACTAGGGAAAGGAGGGATTCCTCAAACCTCGACTAAAGAGAAAGAGAACCAGGAATGCAGTCAAGCAGGGTACCGGCTTTTGAAGCCAGGTGACCTTTTTAGGAATTTAGGGAAAGGAATTCAGGTACTAACTCATCTATAAGGTAATGGGATAGACCAAACTTAGATAGGGGTGAAACGAAGCCGCTAACTCGCCCGAAAAGAGGAACTTGAATCTCGATCGAACAAGGCTCGAAGGAAGCTATTAGATACGAATAAGTGTTGGAACACGGGGCATAAAGCAAAGGTGTAACAAGCCTCTTTCCTCCGCTCGACTAATAAGTAGTATTGGCGGGTGTACCAGATCGATCAGAGAAGTGCCAGTGGCAGCGGCTGATGTTGATGTAGCGATTCTGTTTCGACTTCGAGTAAAGTAGCTAAGGTTTTGAAGACATGGCATAGCCCAAAGCACCAAAGCGCAGGTAAGGTTCTTTCGTTGTTGAGTACCCAATTTCCTCAGGAGAGCGGGTAATCGCCCTTTAGAATAGGCAGAGGGGGACGAGACTACTGGTTCAACCAATCAATCTCTGAATTGCAGGTGCAGGCTAGGGGGGAACATTCCTATTAGAAAGGACAGGAGTGGCACTGTGAACTTCGGGAATGCAGTAGAGGGGAGTTTGGGCAAGAGAATAGCTTTACTTCGAGTTTCAGGTGCAGGAGAGGGGTTTACTACTCGTAAAATAAGTGTTGGATTGGAGGGGAACTTCTTTCTCTTCCCCAACTGGGAAACTCATGCCAGGGGAAGAAGTAGCTACGGTAAACTCGAAACTCTCTTTCTTCTTTCACTCATAGCTATCTGACTGTGAGGATTCCCCCTTGTATTCCCCATAGGCTAGGAAAGGTTAGTAATAGGCTCAACTACAAGTCTTGGAGCTAGGCAGCTCAGTATGGTATGAGGATCGAAGGGCATAAATCGAAGCTAACAATGGGGATGCCCCTAGTTGTTGAATTCCTTTAGTAGGAATTACTAGCTCCGACCTTAAGGAATAGGTCCGAAGATGCGACTAGAACTGAAAGAAGAGGAACGCCACTTGACCGAATAGGAAGGTTTTTCCTGGGTAGGACTTTGGGTATTCGACCGAAGCCAGTAAAGTTTCCACACCTGAGGGTGCATCTGCATCAACCTCTTTTCTTTCATCACAAGAAAGGTTTGGAGGGGACAAGCGAGGCTAAAGGGTTAGGGGAGGAGTGGAAGAGAGACTTTCCCTTAGATAGGAGAGCTCGCCTAAGCAGTGTTGGAGCGAAGGCTGCTCGACTAGACTAATTGGTTGGAGGGGGGACACAGCTACCTTTAGGGTAGGGAGACATAGCGACTTTTTGAATACATTATCGAAGTGACAAGGAATGGTATCGACAGAGTAGAAGGGCCTGTGCTCCATAAAATAAACCACTCACCCACGCTAGGGCTAAGACTGAAAGTAGCTCTTCTGATTCATCCTGTCTTTCAAGGAGAGGAGTTTAAGGAGCTAGTATAGGTTCGAAGAGTTGCTGCGAGTAACTGAACTTCATCAAGCCAGGAAAGAAGCTCGACAAAGACGGAGACGGAGAGGAAAGCTTAAAAGAATATAGGTTTTGAGGTGGCATCAAAACTAGCCTGTTGGTCAGGTATTTCTGAATTTCATCGAACGCTTGCTAGTGCAGCACTTCCTCCCACACGAGCTCTTCTGAGTCTTTTAGTTTCCTCGGGGTAAAGAGGGCCGTCTGAGGTTTCTTTCTCTAGTGCTCGCTCCGTACACTCCGTTCATTTGCTCGTCATCGCTCTCACGCCCACTACCAAGTATTTTGCTACTATGTTGGTCTCTTAAGCGCCTTTAACAGCTCCTCTTGTGGTAAAAAAAAGGATCTTGTACAGGGTCCGGTCTATCTTCCTTCTTTCTTCGCCTTTCCGGTGACTACAGAAGGGAATGTTTCAAGAGTACCTGAGATCGAGCCCTAAGGTAAGGCTAGTAGCTCCAGTAATCTCAGAGGTGAAAGACTTGGTTCTCGGAAAGTCTAAACCCTTAGAAATTGACATGACAATCAAGAATTGGAGACAAATTCCCAAGAATTGCATTTCAAAAAAGGAATAACCCCGCCCTGCTCAGCAGTTCCCTACTCAGGATCTGGGAAAGGTTACCCGAAATAGGTCCTTAGGGAAGGATGCTCATCGAAGATGGGGTACCTCAGCTAGAATGGGAGGGTCCTTCCCCAGAGGGGGCCCCGGGCTCAGAAGAGGCTCATTTATGATATGCTAATCAAATGGGTACTCGTGCGGAAGCATTTCCCCTATCATAGAAAGTGTGAAGCAGGCGAACCCTATGGGTCTTTAAAGCAAAAAAGCAAAGACAAAGGGCAGAGGGGGACTTATCGATAGTCCAAAACTAGTGATCTAGGCTGCTATCTTTCTCCAGCAAAGAATCAACGCATTGGCATGCCGAGTAGACTACAATTTGTGGCACCATATCCTACCTATCCCGAAGGGAAGTCTCAAAAGTGGGATCGTAAATTGTTTTAACTCACTCAGTCTCCGACGAAGAGAAGAAGGTTCAGCCGAAGCTAGAGCTGGGAAGGGCGGCTGGGTGGACATAGATATATATGCAAGATCGTCTTACCTTACAAGGATTGGACTTCAATAGTGAAGCCGTAAACCAAGGTCTGGGGCTTGAGTTCCAAGGTCCACTTCTGGGCATGTGGATAAGCCGAATCTGAAACTCCTGGAAGGCTTGACTACCACTGGGGAACTACTCCCTGAAAAGAGCTCTTGCGAACGCTACTCCCACTCGCTAAGCAAATGTTCTAGATCCAGCTATCTGAAAGCGTGACAGGCCAGCTACGCCGGCATACGCAGGAATTAAATCGATCGATGATGGCACCTTTGATCCCTTGTGGTACTCATCTGGCTGCCCCTTTTTGGAATGGGATTTCTCGCTTGTTCTGTTCAAACCAACTTGTGGAACAAGAATTCCAGGAATTAGACCACCTTATTGGGAGGAATCCTTCTCTCCAAGGAATTGATTCCCCTCCTTTAAAGAGATAGAGTCTCCTTTCCTAAGGACTATTCTTAGGGGGAAGGATGCAGCCTCAGCGGTGGACAGCGCCAAAGAGAAAAGACGTAACAAGGTATTCAGACCACACTTCACACAAACCAACTGAACGTTTCCCAAGAGCTAGTGCTCTGATACCATGAAAGAGTTGAAAATACTTTGAGCAGATTGGGTGAACATTGAACAAGGCAAAGTAATGGTCTATTCATCCCCCAGCAGTTCGTTCCTTTCCCAGTTCCCATTCAACATTCATTCAAAGTATTATCCCCTTGCCATGCTTCAACCAGCTGCTTTGCGGACTGCTCTTGCTCTTACTGCTGCTTCCTGCTTCTGACTACTTGCCTTTCCCTCACCGTCACTGCCTTCCCGCTTGATATCCCGTTTTCCTTATCTCGTGCAATTAAAGGGAACGAGACTGGAAAGCCCAAACTGAGCCCGGCGGGGAAATGCTTACCAATACCGAAGCCGTTCCGCTCGTCCCTCTTTCGAGGAGGGACTTCGCTTCACTCTCCTTGAAGAAAGCAAGTTTGCGGTTACGTAGATGATAACCGGCCTATACGAACGTTTGTTTGTTGGAATCTTCTTCTGTCAGAATCTTTTGGGAAGCCTTGGTGGTCTCATATTATCATTATCATTAATAGTTTCGAAAGAAAGCTATTCCTACAAGGAAAGGCCTCCTTTCTTTCATCTAAAAGCTGGCATGGGTGTCTCTTCATTGTAGTAGCTTTACCTGGACCGGCACGAACGGACTTTATTTGATCACCATTTTTCTATGTGAATGCTCGATCTCCTGCTTGTGTTGAACGATCTCTCTTACCTTTTTTTTAGGGGACAGGTGGATCTGTACCACTTTATGGTGCAAACCCTCTTCTTGGTGACGGAGATAGGCAACTAAGATAGACAGGACGAGCGACAACAGACTAATTAGCAAGGACAAGCGCAAATCTCTCTTTGACGAGCATGTCCACTAGGTTAAAAAAAGAATTTATATATATTTTTTTAAGACAAGCAACGAGCGCCTTAAGAGGTTGCGCTAACGTCAACAAGAACAAGACAGTTTGATTGCTTCTGACTGGATCTAATATGAGAGGAATAATCAATCAGGCATCGTCTGAGAGAAATCTCAGATGGTGTGGGGGTTAACCTCCCCAGCATCGGATTGTCTCAGTCCGGTGTCCTGAGGGTGAGAATCAAATCATTCAATGCTCAGTACCAAACCAAGGTGCGTAGCGCTCTCTGTTTTTAATAGTAAAGATGTGCCCGTGGGAGGAGACTCGCCTTCTTCTTCTGAGATGGGATGACGAGAATATGCTCTGCAGATGTTTTCAGGAAGAAGAGAAGCCGGTGTTAGCAAGGAGCGAAGCGAAGGGATGAAGGGGGCAAGGGCACGCACTAGACTATAGAAGCCCCTTCCCTTAAAGCACAAAAAAAAAGTTTTTCATTTTTTATTAAAAGAGATGAGAGTAGGTAACGGCTGTTAGAATACGGCGATATGGAAAGGATGAAGTAATGAAAGAGGAAGTCATTGCTAGTCCATTTTATGGTTTCCGTTGACCTTCTGATTGCCTAAGGAAAGCAGTGCAGTGCATCTATAAAGTCATTCCAAATAGAGCAGTTCCTGGTCCCTAAGTAGCGCCGGATCCTACGGAACTGCTCTAAACGTGTATCGATGTCTGCTTCCCACGCATCGTACAGAGCCATGTTGACGGCACGCGCTACATCTTCTTTTTCCTGATCATTTAGAATTACATTCATTTGAAGAAGTATAGCGTGGGCTTTTGCCACTATCCTAGCTTCTTCACTTTGGCAGCTAGCATTTATAGCGTCAACCGCCCTATATATGCGGGCGTCCTCGCGTGCCTTACCCTGGAGACCCAACATGTGGATGTGGTTGTTTGGTCTCTCCCCTCTCTATCTGCTAACTCAACCCATTCTACGATTTACCGTAAGCAGTGCTTCAACGGCGGGGTTAAGTGTAGAGAGGACCGGCTTATAGATTTCCGGGGACACTTTGTCTTGTATGGGAGACGAAGAGGTATAGAGCTTGGTTTATCACTATGCTAAAGGGTCTCATTTTTGTATAGGTGAGTTTTCCCCCCTAAAGAGTAAGATTTTTGTTTGTATAGGGGATTTTTCTTCTTTCTTAAAGAGCATATTTCCTGCTGTTAGCAGCTGTCTTTTTTCTTGGTCAATCCAGCGAAAGTCTCTCTTGGAGTTCTATCTAGGGTGAAGTCATTTCCTGAATTCCTGTCAATCATTGTCCTCTTGTGCCTGAACTCCCTTTCGCGGGTTGTAAGAAGTGTGCCTGAGCTGCTATACTATATATAGATTTGCTTTCTTTATTGGTTCTAGTTCAGCCTGAAGGCAATGCCTCCTCGTTCTTCGTTTTCGATTTGCTTGTCCATTTTTTCATTTTCACGTGAAGGAAGCAAAGCAACCTTAGTCTTAGTCTGCCCTATCTTTTTTTTTCGAATATTCCTTTTCGAAGCTTCGAGCCAAGGCAATCCGGAGACCAGTACGGACAGCCCAAGCCCAGAGTTCAGCAGTCAAGTTTGTAGCAACTCCAATTCTAGCTGCATAACCTCGAAGCCAGACGCCCTATCTTCCTCGATCCCACTCATGTTCGGATTCACTAACCATTCCCTTTCTCTTTTTGCATTTCTTATTTCTTGGTCGGTCGCTTCCTCAGCTCTAACCAGCTGAGCTACCCCTACCGGCCAGAAAGAAAGAATTGTTTTAGATAGTATAGAGCGTTGCGTTGGCTATGGTGCCATTTGCGAAGGAATGAGTTTATGCGCTTTCTTTACTACTACGCTATTTCTCCCGTCTCGGACGTGATTCGTATTTGATGCTCTTATCGGATTGGATGCTTGATTCCTTAGCAGAGCTAATGATTTTAGATGCGGAACCAGAGCAGAGCTAATGGCTCACTTCACTACCTTAAGCCCAAGCTGGGACATTCTCTTAAGCTTAAAAAGAGTCTTTCTTTCCTGGGATAAGTTGAACTGTTTACTTCTATTTGAACTACTCCGAATTCTTTTCACTCTTTATGACAGCAGCTAGTTCAGTGGCATCTATCTTGCTCAGTTGTCTTCCTTTGGTCTGTTGATACTATCTTTCTCCCTCGGAAAACCGGAACTAGTAAGCAGAGTTATTCCCCAACTAGGACTTGCGGGCGAGCTACCCTTGGTTTAAAGCCCTGGTTGAGAAAGAGTTTTCTTTACTAGCCGTTCCCTCTACCTGTCTACCGAGCTTACTAGTTCCGTTCATTCCCTACTGTAACTGTAAGAGCTCAGTCGACTACCTAGCTAAACACCCTTCGTCCAAGTATTCCACCGGTATCCTCTTGGTCGAGAATGGCTAGTTGCGTGGACTTTCATCTTTATATATAACATAACGTGTTCTAGCCGAGCATGGGTAATCTCCAATAGCTGGGAGCGGAACCTTCCCCCCGAAACTTGTCACTCTTCAGCTCCTCCCCTGAGTTGGAGAGTCTCTTCGCTCCTTCGCTTCTACAACTATGCCCCTACTTTCGGTACTGACTTTCCTTTCCACCTCAATCTTCGCTACTCTTACCCTCTCGCTACCTGATCTACTCCCACAGTTCGCTAATGGTCACCTGGATTAAAGGCTTTTCACGGTCAACGAAAATAGGCATATTTCTCATAAATTGAACACCTACCAATTCATTACCCATGTTCTTTTTTTGCTAACGAGTATCAAAGCATATGGGATAACACAGGGATTGACAGACCAAGGATTCTTTTAAAGACTAGACTGAATGGCCAAAACTCCGCATCTGCTATCGTATCTTTTTCTCCCACAGATTATCTATCTCCCACTGCACTGACTGACAGTCCTTGACTGACGGATCGACCAAGACCTATCGTGGTTAGCTTTATCTAACTCTAAAACAATCTTGACTTTACTCGAAGGAAGAGCTAGGCTTTGAGCCCTACCTTTCTCTTTTTTTTTGCTTTGGTACAAAGATTGGATCTCAGCCAAGCTTAAGTGACTTCTGGTAGTCGACCAGGCCGCTTTCGTACGCTTTCCCCAGTATAATGACTAAAGGAACTCTCTTTTATTATTCCTCCTATTCCTGTCCAACCAAGGACTCAGAGGGTAGCAGAGGTTCCGAGAATCTAATCTCGTCTGAATTGACCGGACATCAGGGACATCACTTAGGTTAATGAAAATCAAGCTTGAAATAGTAAAGAAGGGGGGAGTCAAGGAATAAGGTCAATCCTTGTTTGGTAGAGCATTTGTGATAATTGACTCTTAGATTGAATATCAACCCGACCCTTCAATCATTTCCTTCCTCTCACCACGAGCCCTCCTGGTGACGATTTCTGATCACCGGATTCAAGAGCTTTTGGGGTGTGGGTCGGCTAGAGGAAGAACATGATTTCGGAAACGAAGGTGAAAGCATGAAAGCGTCAGGAGAAAGAGAACCTGACTTACGAACCAAAGCCTTCCCTTAATAAGCACCTTGAGAACGTCAGGCTTGTGAACCAGAGATAGAACTTGGCTTTGCTTCCAGAACTGCGCTTCAAGCTTTCTTTGAAAGAGAGAAAGCAGGGACCCTTGTTTGCTTCTAGCTTTGAAAGAGAAACCTTGGAATTTCCACTGAGATTCCAGCCCTGGTACGGTACGAAGTCCTTCCTCCATGAAAGGATCGGGCAGAAGGTAGAAAGGCTAAGACAAAGCCGCTTCCTAAGTAAGTCAGGTATGGCTTTGGTTAAGTAAATTGACTCAATCTTCACCAGTAGCCAAGGTAGGCATAATCCGCGTGAGCTCTTTAAAGTCTTTCGTGTCTCACCTCACTGGTGTTCTTCGCCAGATCTTTTTTGAAGCAACAATAACTCTTTCCTTATGAAAGGGTCTCGTTCTGCCGTATGGGCTTTCCCCAAGGTGTAATAAGTCTTATCTAGCTAGATCCTAAGATATCGATCTACGGCTTAGTAATCCGCGGACGCTTCATACGAAGCCGCTGAATCAGGAGAATCCACGGATCCAGGTAGGTAAGTTGGTATATAACCAAAGGAAGAGCAGAGGGAAACTCGACCAGAAGACCAGCTAACCTAAGCGCCCACGAAGAGAGATTTCGAATACTGAACTAAATAGGTAGTAGGCTTTCAACCAACTTTGGGATCCTTTATCACAGAGCCGATTTCCTCAAAGCCGCCCTCTTTTCGAGAACATTATCTCAACTCGTAATTGGTATTGATGACAAGGACTTTCATCACCGAAGCCAAGCTATGTCCCTTGCTAGAACACAAGTTTGAAGTGCTGGTCGGACACTCGGGGGATCACGGCTCCTCTCCCTCATCGATATCCGGTAAGCGGTGACTCTTCGGGCAACTTCCTATATGAATGAAGGCAATCCTTTCCTTCAAAGCAAATCCTCAGGAAAAGATCTCATGCAGAGGAGAGAGAAGAAGGATCTGACTCATAAAGCACTTTCAGGAGTGAATCCAGCACAAAGAGCAGAGGATTCTATAACAGCATATTCTTCCACTTGGACTTTTTCTATTTTCTTTCTTGTTCTCTTCCGATCTTTTGTAGTAAGCCTATTATTATATTAGCTCCTAGCCTTTTCCTATAGTTCAAGTAGTTCGACGAGTTAAGCTAGCTTAGTGAGAGCTTCGATCGAAAGCCTTTCCTATCTAGAAAAAGGGATAAGCTGCTACGTCTCGTCGACTAGTCCTAGTCCGACCTCGAAAACTCCCCCCAATAGCCCATTTTTCTGTAATATGATGGAGGATACTAAAGTATTGGGAGAGAGAAAGAGCAATCATAGATTGATGGGAGCTAATTCCTCTTAGAATTAGCCTCTAAGCGCTTAATCCCTCTCCCTATCCTATCCTCACTGAACCGGAGGCATCTCGGCCGTCGTCAGGTAGGTGGCTCCATCCCCTTGCACCCCCAAAGTACGGAGAAGGAAAGGTTACTGGAGAACCTCTCTGGGCTGCCTAACGTCATTCCGTTATCTAACCACGCCTGCCCTAAGGATCGCGCTCTGGGGAGTTTTATGAAAATTCCTATCCTCAATACCGATTCACGATTACTCTCTATGATATGGCTCTCCCCATCAATTCGGTTAACTCCGAATCCTTTTAGCAATATGGATAAAAAATGGATGAAGCTCTCTTCTGATGGGTCCGGAAGAGTAGGTACGCTAAGCTACCAAAGTGAACTTGCCACTCACTTCTCCTCAAGAGCCGCTCTAGTCTCGTCTTTGGTTATGCGAAAAAAAAGACCTGGGCATCTTTCTTAGCTTAGGTGCGTAGCGAACGGTAGCGTAAGAGCATTCAAGAGCTCAGTTATAAGAAGAGTAGCTTTCCGGAAAGGGTGCTAGCTTCACGATCTCTATATAGATCGCCTCTAGGGTCTCTCATTTTGTTCATGCTGAGAATGGTCTTAAGATATTACTATCCGAGATGACTTCTGGGATATCCGGATCCACCTGTCTTCTCAGCCGGCCCCGGTCCAATAGCCCTTTGCGATCCGACGTCTGAAAGAGGATCCTACTCATGAAGAGTTACTACGTTCCTATCTAAATAGGCCTTAATCGAGGCTTCGACAACTCCTTCCAACGGCCCTGCATAAAAAGGACCAATCTACGATGGCGGAGCCTAAACAAGTTGGACTGCAGAAAGAGCAATTTCTCCATCTCAGTGAGCTAGAGACAGTTAGCTCCACACCAACCCTCCTGGTCCCTGAACGATTCGATCCAGTCTCGCTTCCCCTTGTCCTTCCTTTCGATGTCACACCATGCTATAGCCCTACTGCTTTCGGATTGTGTTCGTAACTTTCTCCTCCCGGTAGAATTAAGTACTTCTACACTCTCCTTCTGCTTTTTTAACATCCTTTTGAATAAACTAGATTACGCTCCGGCCCTCCTGCTGACATAGAAGGATCTCTTTTTATTGTAGTCATAAACCCTTGCTTTCCTGAAGAAGGCGCCTCCTTGCTCGAAGCGCTTATTACTGCCTGTGGTAATAGCCTTGGACTTACCTAGGACTAAGGGATTGGCGTGAGCTTCCAAGCGAAAGTTGCCCAGTCTTTCCCAATATTGCCAAACAAAGCCCTTTTAGGGCATCCAGGACATACCAGGCTTCCATCTAAGAACAGGGGTGGGGTCGATTTCATCTAAATGAACTGAAATGTAAAGAGGCAAACCTTTCTTTCCGGAATGCGATGCGCCTCTCTTCTTTTTGGGAAGAATCTTTCCTTTTTGTGCCGGCGGGCGTGGTAAGTTCAGTACTCTTGGGCGACTCTACTTTGGATAAAGTTCATCTTTCAAGTCCTGTACAAGTCAGGATTGAAAAGACGCTCGACCAAAACAAGCAACGGACTGAGCGCGCTAGCTAGAAAGCCGTTGCGCTAACGCGCATCCGTTTTCTTGCTGGGAGAGGTAGTGAAGCTTCCTTATAGGATGGAAAGGAGTAGAGTAGGCAACTGTGAAAAAGCAGCAAAGGAAGAGAAGGCGTCAGCAACTGACGGCCTAAAAGCTTAAAAAACATAGCACTAATGGCCGACCCAAGCCTTTTCGGAAAGAGCCCTTCCTTAGAGGCCCTTGTCTTGTAGTTACGTGGTATGGCTAATGCTCCTTAGAGGACAGATCCCCTTCCCTAGGCGGGGGGAGCCTTAGCCCTTCAAATCGAATTCTAAACCAGGGCGATTAATAGCACAGGGAAAGAGAGTAGCCATAGCTTCGGCCGTCCTTGCCAGCATTTATTGCGGTTTGGGCGCTGTTGCCCAAGAGAAACTGGGTCCAGGCCAGTGCAATGCAGAATTCCCGGTCCACTACTTCTATGCATGGTTGGACCAGTATTTTCCTAAGCTGTATATGAGATTGCCGCTTCCGGACCTGGGGAAGCTGAAAGATTATGTCCCGTAAATGCTTGCAATTGAGAGCATTGAAGCCGGGAAGTTCGATGCGAAGATAGCCAGGCTTTTGTCATCCGATGAGCTTCACGTGGCGGCCCTACAAGCATGGTATTTAAGAGATGCCCTAAATCTTGTATGATTAGTCGACAAAGGGCCCCTCTTCTGGGTCGATCAGTCATTCAGTACAGGAAGACCCCCTAAGAGAGAGTTCACATTCCTTTTATTCTTATGGTTCCGCTTTGGGATCTAGTTTTTCAAGAAAAAGAGGATCAGGATCTGGTGGTTCGGAGATTGGAGGTTTAGCCTTTCCTTTCGAGGAAATAGGTGCTTACTAAGCCTAAAAAGCATTCTATTCCGCTTTTTATTTCTCGTCTCGTAGTAAGCTTCATCTTAATTCCGGCTTGTGAAAAGAGCTTATCTTTGGCTCGTTCTTGGGGTTTGATTCGTAAATCCCAAGCCCAGGGAAGGAGTCAGGCGGCTAGCTCCTCGCTCCTGTCGATCGGTCAGGGTATCAAGAGATTTTCTTTTCGGGGAAGGGAAGAGAACAGCTACTACAGCTGGTGTCTTCGGAAATGGCCATGGCCGGATTAGCAGGAGGAAGGTTTTTTACCTGACTGAAACAGAGGTTGAAACTCAAATTGCCATAGATCGCGATTCAAACAAAGAGGTTGGGCTTTCCCCTTAAGTGACAAGGGGGGTGAGCCGCTCCAAGTCGAAAGCGATATTTCTCACTAAAGGACGAAGCCAAGAACGGAAGGAGGTTTTGAAGACTTTCCTGACGTTTCTTGAATAAGCATGATAGACCTCTTATCTATTGAATAAGCTAATAACATCTATTCATTTAATGAAAACCCTTCTTAGCAGGACCTAAGGGATTGTCATTCTATTCCCTTCGACATGGGCCATGATAACGAAATTTGATTAGTCCCACTTCCCGCAGAAATAGCAGTAGTGGAGCAAAGAAGGTGTAGTCGGAATGTCTTGGCAAGAATGCCTTGTTCTGTAGCAAAAGAATAGGCAGCTATTGAATCTGCTGTGAATGCTGCCGCTGCTTGAGTACTCGTATCCGCTCTTGCTTTTGGGGGAATAAGCTGTCATCCCTGGCTATTGAATACCCAGTGTTGTAATAACCCTTTCCGCTCTTACTGTTCCCACTGCATCGAGAATAACCGTTGTTTGCCTACCCGCTGTTAATGTTAATGGCATTTCCGCTGCAGATCTGATCGTAGAGGCTCTTGGTCAACTATCCGTAAGCGCAGCTATGGAATCAGTTCTTGGTGGAAGGTTTCAAAATGACTCCGGTACTATTGAATCTGCTGGTATAGAATCGGTTGTTAGTGGGATTTGCGAGTGTTATCGTCGTATAATAAGAGAAAGGACTACTAGTCGTAGGGCACGAATGGCATAAGACTCTACTACTACTAAAGGTCGAAATCAGACCTCAGACTCAGCCTTTCAGAAGAGGAATTCGATCTCCCGTTCTGGAAAAAGACTTTCTTGGCTACCATTCTCGCTCAAGTCCTCAATCGTCACGTAAGCCCAGGGCAATTCTTTCATGAGGCCTTCACTGAGCTCAAATCAAACTGGAATTCATTCCTTTTTAGCTCGTGAGCAAGCCCTTCTCTGTCCCAAAGTCCAAGTTCTGCTCTACATGCCATGTTCAGTCTTCTAATTTCCCTATAAGATCTTTGTTATTTGGACTTTTTTTTTCTTAAGTGAAGATAGATGATAAGACAGGGCGAAGACTGAAAACGAAATTCTCTTCAGTTATGCTTGCTTAGTTTAAGGTGCCTAAAATGTTTTTGCTAATGAATGCGGATAGGATATGGGTAGCTCCATCACCTTTCGTCGATACAGCGGCTTCACCTCTTTCTTTTTCTGACTCGGAAATGAACCCTACAAGGCTACCGGAAGACATTGCCACCTTGACTACCTTTATTTATTTAATTTAAGTCCAGTATTGAAGGAAAGTCGAGGTAGGGGATGTCAGTAGGCCAGTTCATTTATTTTCCTTAACCCCACTCACGGAGCACATCATTCAACTCGTTCCCGAACTCGACCGTGGTACAGTAAGATAGTCTGTCTCGTTTCCCTTCTGAATCAAGCTTGATTCTCTGCCTAATCGAAAGAGTGGGTGGGGCTAGCCCCTTTTGTTTTCTTTCTTGGCTCGGCCTGTCCACTTATATGAGAAATCTGGCAAGGGGCAGTGTCCGTTTGTTTTGTAAGGACTGTTGTTGATGAATGAGAATGTTCTTGTTCTTTCTCCTCCTCTAAGGGGATACATAATCAAAGCAGCTGGTCAAACTCAATCTCTTCAAATATAAAGGGAATCCGTCTAAATTTTCCTTCCCGCTTCTCCGCTTCATTCTCTTCATATCGTTCCCAAGGTTCATTCTACTGCTGCCAAGCTTCCGCATTTACACGAGGGTGGTCTTCTCGCAACGATCTTCCTTTCTTCAGGAATGGTGTCAGTCAATTGGTGTATAGGCCATCTCGGTCCAGTTCAGAATTGATCTCTATTTAAAATCCCGCTTCCTTGTTAGCTGGGAAAGCCCTCCTATATGAAGCAGAGAATGATCGATCGAAGACTGAGAAGATAGAAGAAGATGTTTTAAGCATCGGTTGCGACATCGAATGAGACTTATCCAGGGAGCAAAGACTCCGGTTGTCTTTCGTCTTTGAAGAAGTAAAACGCAGCCTAGAAAGACGCTACGAAGCGGTCGAGGGTTGAGTGAGGGCCAGTGGTTGCGAATATGGAATTCCATGTGCTAGATATCCCTGCTTCTTTTAATCTGTTACTGGGTAGGCCATGTAACCATGCTTTTGGGTACTTTACTCCCTTGGCTACTTGACTACGCTATTCTTCGCAGTTTCTACCTTGACTATTGGGATATTTCCATTCGAGAAAGAGATGTACGAATAAAGGAGCGAAGCTGACTCGACCGTACGGGAGAGGTTGTTTAAGAATCGAGATAAGCACTGTGAAAGAAAGAGTGAGATAGACGTCTAAGATAAAGTGCTAGCCAGTAAGCATTCCTTCCGCCGGCCTTTATAGGAGTAGGAGAGCGTGGTGAGATAGATAGACGTCCAATCCTGCAGCAGCTAGTTGCTCGGCCTTAGTCTTGGGCGGATCTCACACTTCAATCAACCCCTTCGTACTGCAATCCAATCAATCGATCGATCAAGAGGCTAATCTCTTTTGTTTGGGCCGGTAGCTAAAAAAAAGAAAGTCCTCGCCTTCTCTTGAACAAGGGAAGGGCAGCATAGCATTAGCTTCAATGGAACAAGCTCAACCTTGAAAAAGAAAGGTGGTAGGCCGAAGAACCGTTGAACGCTTCAACTTGGCCACTGAAGAAGGCGAAGGCTGGGCAAGAGACTAGGCCAACTTACTGCTTACTGCCATGCCATGGTTTAAGCTTTAGGCTCCATAGACGGAACTTTTTTTTAGGTATTAGGGAGGGGAGGACACCACTCAGCACCTAAGGTGGGGTTCAATGCCTAACAAAAACGGCCAAAAGAAAAAAAAAGAGATGTATGGCTGAGGGGAGGAGAGAAAGAACGCATGCATGGGGATTCTGTCTGTCGGAGGTTCGAGAATCTATGATAGGACATCTAAGGCTAAGGAAGAATTAAAGGAAGTCCATTACTGAGAGAAGTGGTGATCTCGTCTTGCTTGCTGGGAGAGAGAAAGCTTCCGGACCACCTTTTCCAGCCAGATAGCGAGCGATCACTCAGCAATGAACACTAACTGAAAGCGGCCGGGAGTAGCCATCCCTTACGGGAATCGAACCCGTGTCTTCGACATGAAAAGACGATGTCCTAACCACTGGACGAAAGGGACCAAAAAGCCATTCTTCATATACCTCAGCTCCGAGAATAGAAGTGGTTCGTTTTGTTTCTATACGCAATTCAAGATTTCGTTTGTGTTCATGTTGGCGATTTCTGATGTAAATTCGGCGGGTCGTCCCCCCTTCCTACGGGTTCCCCCACCAGAGCCCGCTTACGGCACGCATGACGCATGGTTACAACCTTTGCCTTAGCGTACAGCGAGTTATATAGAAAGCATGAACCACCTCGAACTCACTCGATCGATGGTTCATGGTTCTACGTAATTAGTAGGATCGAGTTTCTACTCTAATCTAAGGTTTTTAGGGTTGTGAACTCAAGAGTACCGGTACGAGTTCTTTGAGTAAGGAACTGGTAGCTTTTACTTATGTCAATGAGTGAGAACAGTAGTAGTAGATTGAGTTAAAGAGTTTGATCTTCCCCCCAAAAGGGATATAGAGGGGTAAGGGTCCTTTCTTTTGTTGTTGCACTGAACTAAGTAAGTGTCCTCTTCTCAGAGAGGAGGAGTTGCCTAAAGGATTAGTTCCTCGAGTCTAGTTAACTCGACAGCTTAACACGAATAACGCACGAGCTTTCCTCGACTATAGCGCGAGTAGAGTCTAGCTCGACAAGAGGAACTGCTTAACTTGACAATAGCTCGACTAGGTCGCTTCGCTTCCAAAAAGAAAAATACCCCCTTTCTTGTATTGTATTAATAGTATCTTTTTTTTTTTTTTACTTGTACTTGATTGAGTACAGGTAGTAGTAGTGGAGTTGAAGAGGTCGCTATCTCCCCAGTGAAGGCTCGCTTCGTAGACTTCACGAGCAAAGAATAGATATGGCTGACAATCAGGTGCCCATAAGTTTGCTGTCCTGTCTCTGCCTGTAGGTAGTAGGTCCCTGCTCTTTCCGATAAGCGGATAAGTTGAGGGGCTTGCTTCCCAAAAGAAACTTCCCTTGCCTCCTCCTGGCCTTGACACTCTAGTTGTTGTAGCTCTTGTTTACTCCTTGTTTTCCTTCTTTCTAGCTTTTAAAAGAGATCCTAAGACACCACGTTGATTTATAAAAAAATTTCCTCGGCTGCGGGTTAAGGTCTTATCTTCATCTTTGAGGTCTAGTCCCATCGGCCATGCTTTCTTTGTAGATGCCTCCTTAGAGAAATTCCCCTAGTCGGCCCGAAGGGAATCCGTGGTTGAGCCCCGGCTATATCTATAGGCTCATTTGCTTCTTTCTTTGAGATGAGGACTAAGTGCTAGCGAGTGAATGTGCTTGCTGCAGGTGTAGTACCAGACGCGGAGGGTCTTATTCGTATCAGCTACCTTTTCTTAAGCTTAACGCCCTAATCCCTATCTAGTCTTCTAACGTTCCCACCTTTCCCTGCTCAAAGACCTCACATGCCTTCCTTCCTTTCTGTCCGGTAAGGGAGATGGGAATTTTTCCCCCGTCCCAGGGCTAGTAGTTCCAGTGTAATTCCTTTAAAGATCTGAGACTTGTCTCGAAAGAGCTGCTTAAAAGGCGGACATCTTACTTCCTTTTGATGGTAGTTAGGGTTCGGCCAGGTCAATAATAGGTTCTGGGCTAGTCCTTCCTCTCCTAAAGGTCTACTGTTTTATACCTGTGCGAAAAAGGTTTTGACCTACTCATTGTGATGCAAAGAAAGATTGGCAGGGATACCTTTTGCTCCTATGTGCACTTGTACTTGATAGATATTCCTTCCTTGAACGTGATGATTGGACGGCTCCTGCTTCTCACGCTTGATTGCTTTCAAGAGAGACCGGAATGCTACTCTTTGCCCCTTGGACAGCTAGCGAACTTACTTCCTTTACTGGATAAGAGAAATTGCCTATACTCTAGAAGGTCTCTTGCTTAAGCTGCTTACTCCTTCTGCCTTTCTTCCTGACCCCGGCCCAGGCATAGTCTTAGCTCTTCACCCAACACATATGATAGATACGGATGGGGGAACGTATGCCCTACTAGATGAAGCCTCTCCGGCCACTACATCTTATTCCCTTTTTCTGGGAGGTGCACTTCTAGCAGGAAGGCTAGGAGTTCCGCTTCCCCCAAGGGATAGTAGAACCAGTGAGGCTAAGACGGATCAGTTCTCTCCAAAACTTTATGAGGGACAGACAGATTATCCCAAGACATACCTGTGAGTTGCTGAAGGGCTTCCCATTCCAACATAGGGTCCCCGAGAATCACTGCTCTACTAGATGATGCCTTTATAAGGTACCTTCGAGACCTGAAATGACTGCCTGCCCTACGAGAATGATTTGCCTTACTCCATGAGTCTTGCCTTCCAACCCTTGCGTATTCTGTCTTACGAGCTGTAATAGGCAGGAGCTATTCTTAGGAAGGAATAAAGCTACTACTCTTATTCCTTATTCAATTACCGGGGTGGAAATGGACATATTCCAACCTCTTTAGCGGATGTGGCACTTTACGCTTTCTAGCTAGTCGTTCCTCTGTCGAGCTACCACGCTCTTGAACCCTCTACAACTCGCTTTTGTTCAATTAGAAAGAAAGAATCATACTTGACTTGATGGGCATCATTCAAGTAAATTAAATGAAGAAAAGAGATTCGAAGTCTCTAGCGGTTCAATTCAATTAGGTGAAAACTGTCTCGGATGCCCCTTCCTCCTCAACCCGGGAGAAGACCGGGCTTTAGCCGCTTGAGCGCACTCGTCTCTCTCTTTAGGGGCCTTTTGGAATCTTGTTCCATGGGTAATTCTGCATCCACTTTCCAGCCGGTTGACGATGTGGCATTTCTTCCTACACCTTCAGTCTTGTCCAAAGCGAAAGGGGAATCGGAGTCTTGCACAAGCCATTCTAAGAGCTGATTCTAGCAACACCTATTCGTGCACAAGGTATTCTGTCCATTTACAGCAAGCAAGCCGCAAAAGAACCGCAAAACCAAAAGAGTAAGACATGGTAATTGCTACGCTACTCTAGCCAGTCGAATGATAAAGGGGAGTGGAAATGGAATTGATTTAAGAAAAACTGCTAGTTCCGCATCAAGACCGCTTTCACCTGAGGAAGGAGCTAAACAAGACATACTTTGATTAACCTTTCTGTGCTATTATTCACTTGCCCAAGAAAGGGCTATGCAAAATGAAATGGTACTTGCACTTCGTCAAACCTTCCATGAGCAGCAGATTCAATAGCAATTGCAGCTACTTCTATCTTCCTTATTTGATTTAGCTGCGGTTACAAAAAGTCGACGCGCACGGCAAAAACGCTTTCAGTCAAGTGTCAGTTCCTTGTCTGATTCTTGGCATCTAGATCGATTCCTAACAGCCTTTATGCCGCATCAACAGTAAAGGGACCTTTTGTCCAAAGGAAGAAGTCCCACGTGCCCCGATGCGAAGAATAGCCCTACTTTCGATGCATCTTTCCCACAGTCATAAAGGCAAGTCTTTATTCATCCTATTATGGTTACTTCGGTCCTTTAGTCAAAGCAACTGTCGAATCTCTTGCAGCTGCTACTGTTTCTGTGGCATTTGTCCTGCAAACAAGCCCTTCTCTTCCTTGACTAGCAGCAGCTCCCGCTAAAGCAGTTGCAGCTTACACTAGCTAGGCGAACTCCCGCTCTGATCCAGCTATCCCTCTTGCCGCTCGGCATTCAGTTGAATGTGGGATAATTGCTGCAACCCCTTCTCTTTAATAGCAACCGATTCTAGCAGCTTATTCTTGCAAAGATGAGGTTTAGCTTAACAATGTCTTGGTTGGAGCTATGGGGTATGCCTCTCTCTTTTTTTTTTATACGGCAATTCAGCGCTAAAACCCTTTCTTAAGGCAGTTCAGTTGCTTTGAGATGAGCCCACAATGCCAATGGTGAAGGAGCTTTCTGTCTTTCTGGGATCAGTACTGCTTTATTCAAGACTTTCGAAAGCGAGTGAGAGGTATGCAATCCCCAGCTTGAAGTAAAGTAAGCCAAGGAGCACTTCCTGGGACACGAAAGATCCGGAAAGTCGTGTTTTGCTAGGCAAAGGTATAGTCATTTTTTAACATATTGACAGTTGCAAGGAACCTTCTACACTGTTGCTTTATAGTTTGAATCCTGCCAATCTATCGATGTTTTAGTCCCTGAAATGCGATCTTGATCTGCTAATCTTTTTAGGTAAAAAACAAACAAAGTGATGATTGATTTCCACAGGGCTTGCTCGAGAGCTACCTTCCTGCTATGCTTTTTTCTGTCTTGGGTCAACCAAGTCATGAAATAGTCCAACAAGCTTTGCTGTCGCCGGGCACATAGATAAGTAGTTATGCTCTGTTCAGTATCATAAGTACTGGATGTTCCTGGAAGGGGTATGTCCTCAGGTATAATAGAAGCTTTCCCTTCTTCTGCGATATAGCTGGTGGCTTTCCCGGTGGGATGGTTTGCAAAATCGTAATGTAATAGAGGGTCCCCCGCCACTATATCGCTAGTCGGTCTCTTTTTCCGGCTGGATGAGTGGTCGATCGGATGCTTTCGTCTGCTCTAGTCTTCCCCTTCGGTCACTGCACAGAGGGCGTATAGGAGCGCACCTCCGTTCCGGACCTCGAGCGAAGGCCCCTTGGTGATCTCATTTAACCAGTGTGCCCACGTGACAATAAGAGCATCGGTAAAGGAGAGAAAGTCCTCCCCTCCTATTGAAAGCTGAGCAAAGAGAGAGAGGGGCCCTTTAGTTGGTGAGCGATCAGAGTATATTCGGGCTCTCACTTCACACTAAGACAACCAGGAATCCTCTTTCAAAACTTGCTCGACACACGAACCTCGCGAGACGAGAGTTGGCTCGAGGTAGTGATTCCTTTCCTTGGGTCAGCTCCAGAAGTGGAAGTCAAATGAAAGTGGAAGGGATCTAAGGTTGTTCTTCTGGGTATGGAATCGGAAATTCCCATCCAGAGCATTACCTGTGACTTTGCGTAGCTATTTATTTCGTAGAAAATAACCACCACGCTCCCAGAAGACAGTGGCAACCCCTATTGCTCTTTGAAGAGAATCCAGTCGAATAGTAAGACCTCAGAGCCGGGTAGTAGAATGTGAGAAAGAGAGCTATTTGCGCTGAGCAAGGCTGGTGATGTGCCACTGTATGGAGGGCTCAGAGAGAGTATAAGTGCTTTCCTTCACGCTGTCAATCCCTTCGCCTTATTCGGGCAAAAAGTTCCTTAAAAAATCTAATATATAATAAATAAAAAAGGGATATGCCTATGGAATTGCAATTGGATGCTTCCTCAACAGCAGCCGACGCAACGAATCCAGCCGCGGATTATTCAATCGGATCCCTTCCATAACTAGTTACAGAGCCATGACAGTTTATTGCATCGAGCCCCAGGACATTAACATTCAGGATCTATAATCAGGTATATATGAATAGGTCAAAACAACCAATGGAGTTCGTCTACCAAGGGTATGTCCATGCTCTTCGGATCCAAAGGCAGGTGGTAATCGAATCATTAAGGATGAAACTTATAGCTTTTCATGAGTTGTAGAATGAAGTCAGCATCTTTATCTTTATGAACGAGACTCCACCATCCTTATCCCCCGTACTAAGCGAGACGAGACTCCATTCTTACCGCTCCGGGGGCTTTGCTGCTCCCTCAGACACAGACAGGACAGGAACTAGTATTTTAAAAACCAGGACTAGTACTCATTCTTCCTCGAGTTCACGAAAGATCCCTTTGCTCTAGCTAATGAATCCCCCACTTTTTCTCGAAATAGATCTTGTTGGGGGCCCTCTCTGGTTCACTTCATATATCCCGCTCGTTGACTGACTCGCTTAGCCATCACTCCACCTGCCCGAACATTAAAGAGAGAAAGATGATTGAATCTCCATGTCGTGTCCCGTGCCCTAAACTTGTGTTTTGATTTACAGGAGGTATAGCCAAAAAGAGAAGTTTCGACTTGTTCATCCAAGGCATTTGTGGTACCACTATGAAGCCAATCTTGCCAAGTCTTTCACACTGGGATTCTCACTGAACGAAGTCTCACAGCTTGGTCTTTCTACTCAAAAGTCTCCGCTACACGGAATAGCAAAAGATTGATGATTTCAGTTTCACAGCTTGACATTCCACATTCCTTTGTCATTCACTGCGGAGAGTCAGACCCCTATAGTACTACCCATTAGTTGTGATCAGATCTAGTCGGCATCAAACTAATCTATGAGAAAGATTATCAATGACCAGACATTCGAAACATAGCTAAGATGCTGGGTGCGAAAAGGTTGAAGAGAGGGTGCCCTTTCAAACCGATATGCTTCTTCGCCTCGCTCGATGATTTGGGAAGAGTTGGAGATTCATCTCTCATCGAAGAAAGTAAGGACGTTGTAGAAGGGCACTCTCACTCTCTCTGGGCCCTCTCTCTTGCAAGTGAACTAAAGGCTAGGCTTCTTCATGCCTTTGCTCTCATCCCTCTCCTTTCAGTCGAGCACTTCATACCTTGTTCTGTACTGTAGCACAAGAATAAGCTGCTCTCGAATAAGCTGTGGGAATAAGCGCTCCTTAAACAGAGAGGAAGCAGGCTAACTAAACCCAGGGCAACCCATTAAAAGAAGACTTTCAGCCCTTGGTATAGAAGCTGTTACAGAATCCGCTGCTATTGAATTAGGAACCGCTGCTACAGTTGGAGTTGACGGTCCTTCTATCAATGGTGGTATCGTATGTGGTATCATATATATATATTCATATCATAGTCCCGTCCTCCCTTTCCTCTTGCTTTAGGTGAATTACCGGTGCTTGATGCAATAACCGGTGTGACAGTAGGAACTCTTGGTCTTATATCAGTTGCCGCGGTTGTCAGACTAGAAATAGAATCACTAACCACTGTGAGAGTCACCGGTGTGAGATAGAAGACTGCTATATAATCTGAATAAGCTGTTGTGCACGAATAAGCTCTTTGCGAAAGAATAGCTCCTGGTGGTTCAGTCAGGTAATAAAGTAACCGGTGCTACCCTTGCTCGAGTTTGGGTAATTTCGAAATCCTCCACTGCTCTCGTAACCCTTGCTTGGTCAAAAAATTCCTATATGTCTATCTTCATTATCGGCTGCATGTCCGTCTGTTTTCTGGCTTTGGATGGAATCCCTCGTTATTTTATTTTCCTCTCGTGAAGGACACTTTGTAAATGGGTTTCCGAACGATCCCACTACATAAGAAAT